TCTATTTTTTGGATAGCCACATACAATCAAATTTAACTAGAAAAATAGAAAAACTTCAAATTCATAAACAATTTTTTTTAATGAGTCCTTTTTATGTTATTTCGTACTCTATTGTACAATTCCTTTGTTTGTGGGATTATTTTCTCACGAGAGATAATTAAATTCTAGAATGGATTGCTACCTATGACTAGATCTCGGATAAATGGAAATTTTATTGATAAGACCTTTTCAATTGTAGCCAATATCTTATTACGAATAATTCCGACAACTTCAGGAGAAAAAGAGGCATTCACCTATTACAGAGATGGTGCGATTTGATTCTTTTTTCCTTTTTTTTGCTCTCAGTCTTAGGAGAAAGACACATTCATTCTTCGGATAGAAAGAAAAAATGGAAAAAAACCTACGCTTGCTGAAGGTGAAGTTTGTGGAAATAAAATAATTAATTCCTTCTGTCGTGTATCCCCGATTAATGCAGCCTCATATGCTTAAATTTTGGATTTGATTTATAGTATTAAGCGAAAGGTTATACCTATACTTATGGGTTAGGTCAACTCTACTCCACTAGTACCAATGGGCAGCATGGGGGAAGAAGCACTACGTTTAGGAATCAACAACACGAAAACTTTGTTAAAAAAAAAGTATCCCCCCCCCTTCCTTATCGGGATCGGGACTAAGAAGAATGGTTGGGACAACAAACATCCATCTCGTTCGTATTTTGGATACCCGTATAACCATCGAAGACTGTTGAAGTGACTAATTCCAGGAAATTAAGCGGCGTTGAGGACAAAGAAATTGTTGGAGTTACCATTTTTTTTTATCCAGTACCAACATACTTGATGTTAAGAAAAGATCTTTTACAGGAAGGTTGGCTAGAGATTTATTGTAAAAACACTAGCCCTGCTCAGTTCATAATGAGAATACTGCAATCTTTTTTTATTCTATGTATTTTTATCATTATGCACATAAAGGAGAGGAGGAGCCGTATGAGATGAGAATCTCACGTACGGTTCTGGAACGGAGATTCTTTGAACCGAATGACGACCGTAACGGATGTCGGCTCAATCCGAAGGAAATTATGCGGAAGCTTTACAGAATTATTATGAAGCTATGCGACTGGAAATTGATCCCTATGATCGAAGTTATATACTTTATAACATAGGCCTTATCCACACAAGTAACGGAGAACATACGAAAGCTTTGGAATATTATTTTCGGGCACTAGAACGAAACCCGTTCTTACCACAAGCTTTTAATAATATGGCCGTGATCTGTCATTACGTGCGACTATCTCCACTATAGAAAGAAAAAAGAAAAGAAAGAGCAAATCCGCTAAAAAGGATTTCTACATATATATCGTCCAAAACAACGATTTTTATCAGCTGTAGCAAAGAAAGAAACTTCATAGAAGTTGAAATATGAATAAATAGATATGCCTAGATACTTTTTTTTTCTATGGATAAAAGATCTAATTGATAGAGAAAGCACCGTAAAGATCAATTAGCGAGGTTTTTGGCCAATACAAGAAGAACTGCTTACTTATATCATGATAGAAAAGTTAGGAATCCACTTATGTAATAGAGTTGATCCCCTAAAGTTTTGAGCAGCGGTGTAGTATCAGATCCCAAAGATAGTAAGTCTTTTCTTTTTTATGAAGAAAAGTCTTTTTCACGGATTCTATAGAAATTTATATATCATATATGAAAGTATATGATATAGGAAACCGAGATAGTTACCTTTCAGAAAATTATAATGAGAGTGTAAATGCCGATGCTTTATTCTTCTGAAGGTAGGAGAAAAGATAAAACTATAAAGTGGATTCCTTTTTTTATTAATCCAAATTAAAGTTTGAAACTCATGTAATTATCCTCTCTTTTTTTTGTTAACTCGAGAAAAAAAAATAGAATAGATCTAATAAAAAAATGGGGCACGAAAAGAATTGACTGCTGAGCCGTATGAGGCAGGAAACTCTCAAGTACGGTTCTAAGGGAAGGGAATTTACTCACCTATTCCGACCGCGGAGAACAGGCCATTCGACAGGGAGATTCGGAAATTGCGGAGGCTTGGTTTGATCAAGCCGCTGAGTATTGGAAACAAGCTATAGCCCTTACCCCTGGTAATTATATTGAAGCGCAAAATTGGTTGAAGATCACAGGGCGTTTTGAATAAGAGCACTCTGTTTATTATTTTATTATTATTTTTATTATTAGTTTATTAGTATATAGTATAGTATTCGATTTTTTTATTTATATTATAGTTTTAGTTATATATAGTTATAGTATTATAGTATAGTTAATTAATTTTCTAATTCATTTTTTGTTGTCCCCATCAGTCAAGTCAAATAAAACTGATCATTTCTCTAGGAACAAACAATCAACGAATTTCATTATATCCCTTCTAAGATCGTTCTATTTCGTTTGGTATTTCGTAGGGATAAATGATAAGTGAATACAGTAGAGAACTCGATTTTTTCTGCTATTGAAACTCAAAAAACTAATAAAAG